ACCAGGAGTAAGCGTTATAGCCTGTTTCCAATACTCAGCGGCTTGAGCGAACCAAGCCTCCGCCATTTCAGAATCTCCTTGTTGAATGGCCTGTTCTCCACGGTCGGAATAGGCGGGTCAATTCCCTCCCTGAGAACCGTACTTGAGAGTTTCCTACCTCATACGGCTCGACAACCAACTCTTTTGTTTTGGTGTACCAGTTTTTTAACTTTAACCTACTTTGAACTTTATATCTAATTGAATGTCTAATTGAATGAGATTTCTTATAGATATTTGATTTTTCTTGGATTAAACAAAAGAGAGTAATTACATGAGTTTCAAACTTTCATTTTGATTTAATTAATATATTAATTAATATAATAAGTTTTATCTTTTCTCCTACCTTCAGAAAAAAAGGCATGTCCACTGTTATTAGATATTAGAATTTTCTGAAAGGTAACTATCCCGCTTTCATATAAAAATTTATATAGAATCTTTGAAAAAGACTTTTTCATACTTCATAAAAAAGAAAAAGACTTACTGTCTTTAGGATCTGATGCTACACCGCTGCTCAATACCTTCGGGGATCTACTCTATTACATAAGTGGATTCCTAAGATTTATCTCATATTATGATATAAATAAACAGCTCTTGTTGTATCGGTCCAAAACCTTTCCAATTGATCTTTACGGTGCTTCCTCTATCAATTAAATCTTTTTTTATCCATAGAAAGAAAGTATTTAGGCATATCTAGTCTTCACTTCATATTTCGATCGATGAAGTTTATTTATTTGCTACAGCTGATAAAAAATCGTTTTGGACGATGCTTATGTAGAAAGCCCTTTTTTTGTGTTTCTAGTATTTCATTGACTAGCTGTTCGTTCTTTTTTTCTATAGTGGAGATAGTCGCACGTAATGACAGATCACAGCCATATTATTAAAAGCTTGTGGTAAAAAGGGGTTTCGTTCTAATGCCCGAAAATAATATTCTAAAGCTTTGGTATGTTCCCCATTACTTGTGTGGATAAGGCCTATATTATAGAGTATATAACTTCGATCATAGGGGTCAATTTCTAGTCGCATAGCTTCATAATAATTCTGTAATGCTTCCGCATAATTTCCTTCAGATTGAGCCGACATCCGTTACGGTCGTCATTCGCTTTAACGAATTCTCCGTTTCAGAACCGTATGTGAGATTTTCATCTCATACGGCTCCTCCTTTAGGTGCATAATGAAAATAATATATGTAAAAATGTGATGTCATTATGAACTAAGCGGGGCTAATGTTTTTACAAGAAATCCCTAGCCAACCTTCTTGCAAAAGATCTTTTCTTACTACCAAGTGGGTTCATGCTAGATAAAAATAAAAAAGGAAACTCTAAAAATTTCTTTGTTCTCAACGCCCCTAAATTTCCAGGAATTAGTCACTTCAACAGTCTTCAATGGTTATACGGGTATCCAAAGTACGAACGAGATGGATGTTTATTGTTCCAACCATTTTTTAATTAGTCCCAATCCCAAAGAAGAAGAAGAAAGGGAATCATTTTGAAGAAAGTTTTCGTGTTGTTGATTTCTCGGCGTAGTGCTTCTTCCCCTATGCCTCCTATTCGTATATTGTATTAGTGTAGTAGGATTGATCTGTAATACGGGAACCATAGGTAAAAACCTTTTGCTCAATACTATAATTCACAATTGAAGCATCTAAGGCTGCATTAATCGTGGATACATGACAGAAGGGATTGTTTTTTTTATATTATAAACTTCACCTTCAAAAGCGTAGATTTTTTTTCAATACTCGTTTTTCTTTCTATTCCAATCCAAATCGGCGAGAAATAAAAAAAAATAATGATAATCAAATCGCACCATCTCTGTAATAAGTAAATGCCTCTTTTTCTCCGGAAGTTGTCGGAATGACTCGTAATAAGATATCGGCTACAATTGTAAAGGTTTTATCAATAAAATTTCCATTTATACGCGATCTTGGCATAGGTAGTAATCCATTCTCTAACTCTTTTTATTTCCTTTACCTTTTCTTTTGTGAGAAAATTTTCTCACAAACAAAGGAATTGTATAGTACGAACTAACATAAAAGCGGACTCATTAAAAAAAAACCTTCTATCTACTTCCAATTTTTCCGGTCAAAAAAGGTATCTATTAACCATAATCTAAAAAACGATGAATAACTCGCTATTTACCCAGATACTCAGTCATAATCCTGATGTCGGAGAGATGGCCGAGTGGTTGAAGGCGTAACATTGGAACTGTTATGTAGACTTTTGTTTACCGAGGGTTCGAATCCCTCTCTTTCCGTACTTTCAACTAATTCACCAATCTTACGTGATTGACCACAATGTATCAAATCCAATAAAAAAGAATAGATATAAAATCTACCTTGTTTTGATTTTGAAATAGATTCTCTATTCCTAATTTCTTTCATATGGAAAATGCTGGGAAGAGCAAACAAGGGATCCAAATCTCCCTACCAATCTTATGATACATGAATAGGAAAAAGATTCCTCGA